AATGAAAGGAAGGTGCCAAGCCGAAGTGTACAAATCTCATAGGTCTATATCTGCTCAGTCTCTGTTAGCAGCTTCAGTAGGATTCTGGTCTTTTCTTTCCTGCGAGTGTTGAAGTGGGGAAGTCCGGATCAATCCGTCGAAAAAGACGCCATCTCAGTCTAAATGGAAGTAGACCAAGTAGTTTCATAGGAAGAAATGTGAAAGTAGGGGCTGCTAAGCGCCCAGACCCATTGGAGGTGAGGTGAGATAGTCAATGAATGGGGTGGTAGATTCTGGCGCAGTGTCAATTGAGAAAGCGATTGTGACTCTGACCTTCTTATCGGCTGCTGGTCTTGAAGTCTCGCTAACTACTTGGATACCTCCTCTCATTCCTCGGAACGAAAAAGCGAGAGTACATTCTCCTTTTTAGTGCATTTCAGCTGCGTCAGCAGTTTATTCTTTCTTATTCCCTTTCCTGTGTTCATTTTTCAAGTGGTGGATAGGATGAACTTACTGGCCTAAGGTCCTTCTCTTCTCTTTCTTATTAGTAATCTTGTTCAAGTGAGAGGTCCAACGGAACTCGACTGAAAGGAGAGGGACTGACATCTTCTTTTCATTTCTTTCATATCTCCCTTGATTCTGTTTCAGTTTGAAGTAATAGGGAGGAGGCTTGTAGACCTTACAATTGTCTTTGTTAAATACTTATGACCGACTGACTTGAATCTGCTTGCCATTGGTCCTTATCTTTAAGATAATGGTAAGAGTGGTAATGTAGGGCTAGGGGTATAGAATGGAGAGCCTTTGTAGGCCGATAGGTTGATTGAGTCAGTACACCTGACGTATGCTTAAAGAAAAAGAATGAGATTCAGCTCTGATCACCACCACCGGATGCATTTTTCTTGATCTTCTCGGACTCCAGTAAAGTTTATGCGTTGGGCCTAGAAAGCGGTAAACGTCAGCAATGAGTGCTTCGATTGTATTAAATTCTTCTTCTCGATTGGGGAAAGTCCGTTCCATGCTAAGACGCACCAGATCTATGATCTCTATTTTCTACAGAATCGTCTAGCGAGAAAACTCTTTCACTAATCTTTCTTCTTGGCACTTTCGGTCTTCTGCAGAATAGTAGCATTGCATCGTCAATTCAGAATTGATGTGGAGAGCTTGTTCAAAGAACTCGAGTCAACACGCTACTCTGGACCTGGCTCTCTTCTTCATACTTACTGCACGCAGGATAAGATCTACTTGTCCTCCTCCCTTCCCTTTACCTTTAAATGAAAGCTTTCACCCTCTCCTTTTAGTCGAGTAAGAAATACCTCGGGAGATATCGATCTTGCTTCAAGCATGCAATCTTCTTCACTAGTAGGAGAAAGAATCTACATATTCAAGTACAGGTGATTCAATAGCAGCAGACCTCGGTGGAGAGAGGTCTTACTAGCCTTCCCGCACGACTGAGCACAAGAAATGTGTTTTGGTTGTGTTGCCAAAGGAGGCACCACAGTAGTTGGTTTAGGCCACAATAAATGACTACCTTAAAGGGGGAGTAATTGGGTATGATGCCTCCTATTCAAGGAGAAATCCGGTGTTCGTCACACTGGACGCCAACCATCGGACCTGGTTCGTTAGAAGCTCCTGGTGGCCTGAGAGGAAAGAGAATTTCGCCCGAGGAACGCCTTTGGAGGAACCCCTGACTTGTCAAACCTGGTACTAGAAACTTTATTGTCTCTTCTTCACTGATCTGTTAAGATAGCTACTTAATTGAGACGTGGATTAGGATTAATCAAGGGGGGTCAAACCTTCTATTATTAGGGTGGGTTCGTCCCGACTATCTTAACCTATATGGTCTTTATTGACAGCGAAAGCTTTGTATGACTGTTCCGGTAGAGTAATGGGGATAAGGGCGAACTATCTCTTCTCTTCTGTTCGTTGCAATGGAACTGAACGTTCCAAGTGCATCCAGCAGGAATCGAACCTACTTTCCTCTTTATTAGGTTGGGCGCTTTAACCATTCAGCCATGGATGCAAGCGAGTGAACTAGGTTTTGGTATTCCTTCTCGAGCTTCAATTTCTTCCGTTATAGGAGATTCGAGAAAAGATGGAATAGGAAGACGTGTTTCCAGAACAAACAAGATACGGGTTGAGAAGGGGAAGTTAGCAAAGTTAGACAAGATTGGAATGGGCATAGGAACATGTATTGATGTACCAGATCGGCTAATGCTCCCAGGTTGATGCGATGTATTCCACCAGTTGACTGAAGACTTTATTATTGGTATATCGATCGGTCCAGCACGAATTGAAATAGAAGCCGGTTCGACAGGAAGCTTTTGAAAACGCAGTGCACCCAGGTAAATAAGAAACGAGATGAATACAGAGGTCAAACGAGCATCCCACACCCAAAAGGTCCCCCACATTGGTCTTCCCCGAAACCCCCCAGTAACTAAGGTAAACAACGTAAAAAAAGCACCCATTTCTATACCGGTTCCGGAAGAGCGAAGATAAAGGGGATGTTTTGTTAATAGGAACAAGAAAGTGTTTATAGCCGTGGCGATATAAACAATAATACTCATCCGAGCCGCAGGAACATGTACATAGAGAATACGAGAATTTCCACCTTGTTGAAGATCTAGTGGTGCTACCCCAAGACTTAAATGAATAGCCATCGCTGTTAAGAACAACCAAGACCCAATGAGAATTTGCGCGTAGCTTCTGGTCTTTGACATCAAAAAAGAAGGTTGTAATAACGGAACGGACATGTGCAAATTTTGTCCTAGCTAGTGGAACAAGAAAGACATGGATCTATAATACGCAATCAAAGGATTTCCCCCAACGAATACCCTGCTTTGTTTGTTTTCGCTCTGCTTGTGCGTGGCACTCCTTGCTGGCGTAGCGGCGCATAGCGAAAAAAATAAAAAAGGAAACTCACCACCAAAAGAAAAAGGTAGGTTAACTAACGAAACTAAAAACTACATTTGAATTCTTGCTCACCGATAATCCTTTAGAAAAAATCTTATACAACTGTATAGAGGATTATTGGTATAGCTGTCCACTAGCCGAAAATCGGACACCAAATTATTGTGGACTGAATGAAGTAATTGCATAGCTGCCGGGTCTGCCGTATTTGGCAATACGGCATCCTGTAGAAGTTGAGCGCTCACCTTGCTCAAGAAACTTGTCGTTTCTATATAAGGGTGACTTCGGAGGGAACTCGGACATGAAATTTTTTTTATATTTGTCTAGATACTTTTCCACTTCCTCAACTACAAGATTTCTCAAGAAATCCTCCTTCGCCTTTCTTTTATCCTTTCTTTTATTTCTTGAAGAAGAAGAAGAAGAAGAAGAAGCGGGCGCACGAGAAAGATTTAGCATCATGTGGATGACGGAGAGGGGGAAAATTCCATAAAGCGCGAACCAAGATCCATGATACGAAAACCAAAATCAGAAGTAGGACAAAACTCAGAGTTAGCAGCATGAACAAAGAACTAGGACATACCAGGTGAGAAGTTCGGCTAAGCCGGAAAGATAGATCTCTTCGATCCTTGATTGATTTGAACAAAAAGAAAGAAAGAAGCCGGTAGCAAAGGAAATGAAATGGCAGCTGTGCTTTATATAACATAATAGCTTTTTGGTCTTCGTTGATCACTTCTGCTTACCCCACTGGAAGACAGGAAGAGCTAGCATCTCTCTTTCCTAAGGCATAAGGCGTTCCTCGAGGAGTACAAGCCAAAAGGTGCCATAGTCGTCGCAAAGGTTCAAGCAAGGAGGAAGTAGGTCTCAAAAGAAAAAGGGGGAGGTTTCAGAATTCCCAAGCGCCTAGTCAGTTGAAGGGTCAGTTCAAGGTTAGCGTCCGATTGTGCGCAATGAATAAATCAATGTATTTGCGGAAAATGGGACGCTGAAGGGCAGGGGTAGCCCATGTTAGCAACTTCTTAACCTGGCTGCACCACCTTCTTTTTAGTGAAAGGTGAGCTACGGTGCCCCAAACCACAAGCAAAGGTTCTAGGAGTAGAGATCTCGTCTCTGCAGGTTCGGAGCTCCTATCTCCGTACCGAGCAAAGCGCAATGTGGTAATAAATCAAAGTCTGGGTTCGGTCTTCCGGTGGACGGCATCAATCACCGGTGGTTTGTTTGGGTTTCAACTAGAAAAGTGGATTCTGGCTTCAATTCTTAGCATGAAGAAGATTATCGTGGACCGCTTGCCCCGGTGTGAACTCATGAGATTGAGAGAGATGGGGAAGTAGGCGAAGCTGTTTAAGTAAGAGTTACCTAATTGATTGAATACCAGTCAATTTCCCACAAGAGTATACTCATTTCCGCAACAAAATGGAATTGCCTTTGATGCTTCGAGGAACGCCTATGCAATCACAGCTGAGTAATGGACTGGCGAACTAAAATGGATAGCTGCTGGGAGAATTGCGACTGATGAATCGCGATCAGCCGCTGATTCCCTTGCCGTTGGATTCGTGCCTCAATACTCTGCCACTGGGACTCGGTCGGAAGAATCTACTGCGGCCTTCTCTACCCACCTTTATGAATTCTAACCCCAACCAGCCATGACAAGGCTTAATTTATTAGAACCCGTTGTTGTTTAGAAAGATGTGTTATTCCTGTGAAAGTCTCGTTTTTGACTCCGTTTTTTTGAGCATTGTACACGGGCTTTGCTGCGACGAGGATGCCTTTTTTAATAAGGCCAACGTCAAGACCTGAAACAGAGTCCTACCACGTTAAGGGAGAGCACCCAACTTGCTTGTTGACACGTGAGGGAAAATAGGAGTCTGAGGTGGCAGGATTTACCACTATAACCCTATGGTAGTGATGGTTGGTCCCAGTACTCCTTCGAGTGCCTTTTGCGCTTAGCGTCGGAAAGAGGAGTTGCTTGCCTTACCACACCAACCACCTTAGCACTGGAAGTTCTAGCAATGGGCAGCTAGGCAAAGGAAAATTAGCTATCTAATGAATATTCATTAGATAATAGATTGTGGATCTGTTCTTAGCTCGTGCAATCAATAAAAGCGGTCCTTCGCCTTAGTAAGCTAGCTTTCTAAGCCCGGGCGTGGATCGATCGTGACGAAAATGGGACTAATCCTCTGTACTGTAATAGAAGAGTTTGAAACAAAACTAAGGGAAGTAGCTACGATCGCTCGCAGGCCGTTGCTCGCTCCCTCCAAGTGTTGAACAGAGATAGCTACGATAGAACACAGCTAACAACCCATGACAGAATAATATGTATATAAGAAGACGGCTGCTTAGAGGAGTGATCTGTTCATCTAACTCAAAATATTGTAATGTAAGAAGAAGAAGAATCTTACGCCCAAAATTCCCATCTCTTTTTTCTTGGTTGGACCAACCGGCACCAGTCATTTCCGTCTTCCTTAATTGGGAGAGTCAGAATCAGTCTCTCTTTGTTTGGGGGGGGAGCGGAGCAGTCAATGAAGGAACCTTTGCTTTGAAAATGATTGTTCTAAAATGGTTATTCCTCACAATTTCTCCTTGTGATGCAGCGGAACCATGGCAATTAGGATCTCAAGACGCAGCTACACCTATAATGCAAGGAATAATAGACTTACATCACGATATCTTTTTCTTCCTCATTCTGATTTTGGTTTTCGTATTATGGATCTTGGTTCGCGCTTTATGGCATTTCCACTATAAAGAAAATGCAATCCCGCAAAGGATTGTTCATGGAACTACTATCGAGATTCTTCGGACCATCTTTCCTAGTCTCATCTCGATGTTCATTGCTATACCATCATTTGCTCTCTTATACTCAATGGACGAGGTAGTAGTAGATCCAGCCATTACTATCAAAGCTATTGGACATCAATGGTATTGGACTTATGAGTATTCTGACTATAACAGTTCCGATGAGCAGTCACTCACTTTTGACAGTTATATGATTCCAGAAGAAGATCTAGAATTGGGTCAATCACGTTTATTAGAAGTGGACAATAGAGTGGTTGTACCAGCCAAAACTCATCTACGTATTATTGTAACATCTGCTGATGTACCTCATAGTTGGGCTGTACCTTCCTCAGGTGTCAAATGTGATGCTGTACCTGGTCGTTTAAATCAAATCTCTATTTTGGTACAACGAGAAGGAGTTTACTATGGTCAGTGCAGTGAGATTTGTGGAACTAATCATGCCTTTACGCGTGCGCCCGGAAACATAGGCCGACTGTTGAGCCCACTCTGGCTCAGCCGCACCACCCGGGGGTGCGAGCCACCCGAGAAGCAAGCTATTACAGCGAGCGGCTGGAGCTGTAGGGAGCCGAGGAGCAAGGCAGTAGATAAGATAGAAGAAGGGGCCAGGCACCCGGTGGAGCAGAGGGGACGGTTAGGATAACGAACTTGAAACGCGGAGCCCGAGCGGCTGGCGAGCGAGTGGTTAGTGGCCAATAGCGCCCTAGTTGATGGCATTCCTCTCTGCGGCTGGCACTCGAGGAACCACAGGGCACTCCATACAGAGCAAGCAAGTCTTAGGGATGAGACGCCCGCGCAAGGACCTCAATTCTCATTAGGAGGTCGAACCAAGGACCTATGGAAGTCGGGGCTACCCCGTCCCCATGGGCAACGCAATAGTGTCCTGAGGGAGGAGTTTAGAGGCCTTATAGTAGCATGGACTTCTTTATCTTTCTAGGTCATGCGAAGGGGGCCAGTCCAAGATCGTACTGTTCCTCTACAAAGATAATAGACGCTCTCAACGGCTAGGCGCCACTCTCTTTCTGAGTTATTCCAGCTTCTTCATGATTTCGTGCCGCGGTGAACAAACAAAAAAAGAAGGCCGTCTCAGCGGAAGGAGAAGGACCTGCAACGGCAGAGACTACTGACCCTCTTCTTGTTCTTAGCCGTCTATTACGAGTCCGGGAAGCCTGGAATCATAAATATGAGGGATCCAGAAGGGTGGGCAGGGCGTTAGCAAGGTTTTTTATCCCCTCTTCCCGGTCAAGATAGATGGGAAAGGAGTCCTATCAAGTAAAGGCCATAACCAGCCTCTTTTTTTATGTACACCTTTCTTTGTTTCAGGCTCTTCAAGACCTTCCTCCTGCTAATCCGGCCATTTCCGAACCTGTCTTTCCCACCCTTCTCAATTCTTGCGATTCCTAGCCAGCCCCCTTAGCTTATTTTGCTTTATAAAACCACTTTTCCCTTTTTTCAGCTTGCTGCTCGCTTTCTCGCTTCCGAGAGGTGCTTTAGCAACTCGACTGAAAGGAGAGGGCCGAAGGCGCCTGACTTACGGTTTCAAAGCCTGGCGCGAAGCGAAGGGATTGGATTTCACCTATGATCAGATTAGTGGGCAACCATTGTTGACTTTTTTCGTGGTGTTGTTGACGTTGTTGAAAGCTAATTTCGAAGTAGGCCTTGCTTTTCTCCGCTGGGAGCAGCTCACACTATGGTGGAGGAGGTGCCGTGAAGATCTAGGAGTGTGAGCAGTACGAGCTGAAAGGCTCCCATACTGTTTGGAGGGGCAGGGGGCATAGATGCCAAAGAAAGCTGACCCCTATCTATCGTCGTAGAAGCTGTTCCTAG